CGGCGCATAAAAAAGGGCTGGTCCGTCAAAAGTCCGGTTCCTTCGCAAACGAAGTTCAGAATCAACAAGGGTTCGTAGAACGAAGGGAGTGTACAACTGATTTTTCAAACCACTTTCTTGTTCGTAACGAGGGAGAGATAAAATTGAGTTCTTCACGAAGTTCGAGAAAAAAAAAAAAAAAAGACTTTCCCTATGGCCTCCTTGTTTTAAGACATTATGGCTTTGGGGTCGACCCCGGTAACAAAGAAAAAATCCATAAAAATTTGGGATCCGACACCATAATAAAATACTACCCTCATGATTAGACCATGTTCCTGAGATTTGATAAAAGAAAGGTGCATTAGCGGTTAATACGTTGTAATTGGATAAGTTATTAGGAATATGACAGAACGAAAGACCAAGGAAAGAAAGAAGAATGCACCAAAATGCAGGTGCTGCACCAAACGCTGGTGGTTGTTTCTTGTTGTAAGTGAATGCAACGAAAAGACCCGGAAATAACGAATAATGAAAGAATTCATATATTGACATTTCGTGCTCATTTCAAGATTTCTGCTTTGTTATTCCCATCATCCGGTAACCACAGGATGATCCACAAGAAAGGTGGCAGGATTCGAACCTATGGCCGGCCCGACCCTGACCTGTTGGGTTGGGTGGCTTGCTTCGCCCTCGTCGCCTCTGTCCCGAAACAGATGCGCTGCGCTACCCAGCGCGTAACCTTGTCCCCCCTACCCCTCTTCTGCTTATGCCATTACCAATCGCGGGTAACCCCCGGACCGGCCGCCCCTGACCTAATAAGAACGATTATCCTTATGACCAAACAAGGACCAGCTTACTTTTCGAGCGAGAGTTTCACGATCCCGACCAGCAACTTGTTGGGAGTAAGGGCATCCAAGCTTGCCCAACCTAGTAAAGGGGCTTGAATCGGTATTTTGTTTAGGGAGAAACCCTACTAAGGAAAGGATGAGATATAGCATTAACTCCACTTTTGGCTATTCGCTGCCCCCCCTGCTTAGAACGGCCTCTAAGGGGTTGTTGTGTAACAAGTGCATAATGTCCACTAGAACGTCCGTGTATTTTATCATCAACCTGATGAATTAATTTCAAGATATAGGGCTTTCCTATTATCACAGGCTGTTCAAAAGGATCTCCCGTTCTTCCATCAAAAATTCGGCTTTTTCCTGGATACTCGGGTTCAAATACCCATGGATTGGCTGTTTGCTTACTGGCTTCATATAATTCAGAAAATACTAGTTTTCTCGAAGCCTCTTGTTCATATCTCTCATCAAAAGGGGCTATTCGATAATGTCTATCTAGCAAACTTCCCGCTAACCCAAGCGAGCATTCAAATATCTGTCCTACATTCATACGTGAGGGTACTCCTAATGGGTTGAAGACCATATCCACGGGTCTCCCGTCTTGCAAATAAGGCATATCCTGTCTAGGCAAAATTTTGGAAATGATACCTTTATTTCCATGTCTTCCGGCTACTTTATCACCTACTTTGATTTCACGTTTCTGTGAAATATATACACGAATTATTTCTGGGTTATAACTTGAACCCCCCTTTTTCTGAACCCATCTCACATCAATAACTCGACCTCTACCACCTATAGGCAATTTTAAACAAGTTTCTTTTGAAGTCGATACCTGAATGCCAAGTATAGCCCGTAATAATCTATCTTCCGGAGCATATGAGGATTCTTTCGCCACCTGAGGCGTTAATTTACCTACTAAAATATCACCCGTTTCAACCCACGATCCTAGCATCACAATTCCATTTTTGTCTAAATTTCGGAGTAAACGGCCCTCTAGATGCGGTATTTCCTTAGTGATCCTTTCCGGACCTTGGGTTGTCACATGCGTCTGAATTTCATATTTCCGTATGTGGAAAGAAGTATAAATATCACCATATACTAGACACTCACTAATGAGTACCGCATCTTCAAAATTGTATCCTTCCCATGGCATATAAGCCACTAATATATTTTTCCCCAAAGCGAGTTCCCCACCAACTGTAGCAGCACCATCCGCTAAAATTTGTCCCTTTTTAATGCATTTCCCCCGGCGAACCTGAGGTTTTTGATGCATACAAGTATTTTTATTTGAGCGTTGATACATAATTAATGGAATACTTACAGTATTCTCATTTCCCGATAAAATTATCTTCTCAGTGTCAGTATAAAGGATTTTTCCCTCGTGTTCGGCTATAGCGGGAACCCCCGAATCTAAAGCCACTTGGCGTTCCAATCCAGTTCCAACAATGCACTTTTCGGACCGAGAAAGTGGAACTGCTTGACGTTGCATATTAGAACTCATTAAAGCTCGATTCGCATCATTATGTTCGATAAAAGGAATTAGGGAAGCTCCAATGGAAAAATATTGGAAAGGAAAAATGCTTCGAAGATGAACCTCTTCCCATGCGATAGTCAAAAATTCTTGGCGATATCGAGCTGGTACAACCTGTTCTTCTTGAATGCCCCGATTAAGAGCCAAAGAATTTCCTGCCGCTATCATATAATATTCATCTTGACTTGGTGATAAAAAAAGCATCCGTATCCGCGCCTTTTTTGATTTCTCAACGAGTTCATAAAACGGACTTTCTAACGACCCCCAATCACCAATCCTGGCATGAATTGATAAAGATCCAATAAGTCCCACATTGATTCCTTCAGACGTGTCAATGGGGCAAATACGCCCATAGTGACTAGGATGGATATCTCGTATCCGAAAATTAGCAGTTCGCCCTGTTAATCCGCCAGGGCCCAAATAACTCAACTTTCTCCCATGAACGATTTGTGTCAATGGATTAGTTCGATCCAAAACTTGAGATAATGGGTGTAATCCGAAAAAGGATTCATAAGTAGTTGTTAACGGAGTTGAAGTTACCAAATTCTGAGGAGTAGGTATTAATTTATGCCTAATTGCTCCGCCTATAGTTCCCTTAACTACATTTTCTAAACGAGCCAGAGCCAACCCGAGCTGGTCTTGTAAAAGATCCGCTACAGAGCGAATACGTTTATTTTTCAAATGATTCATATCATCAAGTGTACCCATTCCAAATTTCATCCCAATCAAATGATCGGCAGCTGCTAATATATCTCGTGGTAACAAAAATATATTGTTCTGAGGTATATTAAGATTAAGTCTCCAGTTAATATTGCGGCGACCAATCCTTCCCAATTCACACCTTTGGTGAAAGAATTTATCAGATCGATACCAAGAGTGGATACTACCCTTGAAAGGCAAACCAATTCCTTGCTCTCTGGCTATTATTCATAAAACCAATTGTAATTCTGGCATTTGTTTGTTTGAATGTTGGTAATGACTTCCAGGTCGGAACCCACCTTCACCCAAGGGTCATATGACCTTCCCCTGCTAGATTTACCTCCGACGGAGCTGACTGGGGCTTGTGCCTTTCCTTAGCCCTGCTAGATTGACTCAATATCTTTCCAGGATGATAACATTGGAGCGGTTGGAGTTGGATTGAATCGACTTCGTCTTCTTCCCTTAAATGAATCCCGTTCAAGCTGTGATAAGAGGACGTTTCCGTACCCCCTTACTCACTAGATTTTCACTGAATGACAGGGGACAGCTTCACTCCGTCAAGCCTCTAGGAGTAGTAAAGAACTATAGAAAGTTGTGGTTGGTTGTTGACCAACAAAAGCATGGGAGAAAACCAAGAAAAAGGGGGCATAGAGATTTCTTCTCTTATGAGATTGAGCGAGGAAATGCCAAAGCCAAGGCTAACTCTCTCTCCTGCGCTAGTGAATCATATGCCATCCTTAGAGTGCAGCAGGGACACCTTTAAAGGAGAGTGAGCCATCCCTTTAAGAAGGGCCTTATCGCAAAAAGTCTCTTTGAAAGGTCACTCTCATTAAAAGAAAAACTTCCTCTCTGTCGAGGATTTTCCTCACTAAGCTTTCAGGCGTTCCTCGGGGCAAGAAGTTTCAAGCTTGAAGGCAAGTGCCGTTATCCCGCCTTCATCAAGTCTTATTGCACTAGCATTCGATGCATCAACTATGGCTGTTCCCTCCTCCAATACCGCTTATTCATCTGCACCTTCTATGGAATTTTGTTCAAAACAAGTTTACCTTTCCTTGCTCTTGCTTAGGAGAGCTCCGTCACTCCTTAACAGGAAGGGCGGGTTATAATGCTAAAGAAAGAGCTTGCAAACAGCAGCTTTCTATTCTATGTGCGCATTGTCTTCTTCATTCTAAAGTGCTGACTTGATCCTGGCCAAGTGCGGCAGATACGTAGGCAAACTTGAAAAGAGCCTCAGTCGGCACAAATCCCTGGCCCTTTTCTTTTTTCCGCTCGACCGATTCATCGATGAGCTAAACCTTTATACGAAAGAGAACCCTCACCTAATGAAATGACCTCGCGCCAGTGCTACCCTTAAAAGGTTTTGACGGAGCTTAACCGCTCTTCCTGCGATTCTTCTTTTTAATGAGAACAGCACGGAACTAGACTAAGGAAGTGCAAGGGGCTGCTTTCTCATACCGCGGGATCAGTATGAATTCCAAAGATAGGATACTCTTTAACCCAAAGAATAGGAAAAGCTTGAAAGACTTTAATCAAAACTCATCGGGATTCAAAGATTCCTTCCTTATTGATACAATTAGACCCGCCGCGGTATGCTCAGCTACGCCATTGATCCTTGAGTACTTGTGCTAAGTACATGCTCTCTCTCTTTCTTTACTTATGCTTTACGCTTACAGGACTATGCTCTTCATTTCTCGAGGAACGCCTTTGAATTATAGCGGAAAAGTCCCGCACTTCATTACGAAAGACTGGGCCTTCTTAATCCTCCAATCGTGCAGTAGCTCTCGTATATAAGAGAAGGGCAGCATTTAGGAGTAATCGATCTCACAAACTATCAATTTCATAAGAGAAGACGAAGACGGATCAAATTGAATAATCGAAGAGATATGGGACCCTAGCTACGAGTCAGTCCCTCTAACGTCGAATGATCTACTTGCTTGTACTTCTCTTTGTCGAGATTCAGTTGGTCTTCAGTCTACCACTCCGTGGGTACAAGATCGAAAAGAATGCATTCCAAGTGAGATGTCCAAGATTAAAGGAACGAGGGTAAGAATCGACGAGGAATCAATAAGATAGAAGATCAGTGAATGACAAAGCGTGAGGAGAATTATCAACCCGAGATGTTAGAAGGTGCAAAATCAATAGGTGCCGGAGCTGCTACAATTGCTTCAGCGGGAGCTGCTATCGGTATTGGAAACGTCTTCAGTTCTTTGATCCATTCTGTGGCGCGAAATCCATCATTGGCTAAACAATCATTTGGTTATGCCATTTTGGGCTTTGCTCTAACCGAAGCTATTGCATTGTTTGCCCCAATGATGGCCTTTTTGATCTTATTCGTATTCTGATCGAAGAAAGAAGGTTTCATTCAGTCTCATAAAGCAAGCACCTCTTTCACATAAGAAAGTGGAGGCAGGCTTGGATACGATCTAAAATGATTCCACATGAAAGAGGACCGGGCAATCGCCCTCTTGAGTAATGAAGAAGCGGGCTAGTCCCCGAAAATGCCCGTTAATAAAGCAAGTTGGGGACAAAATTTGCCTTATAATCAAATAAGGCTTCAGCGTTGTAACAAGCCTTCTGAGCCAGGATCAAACTCCTCCTTTTGAAAGAGTTCCACCGCCCGCCTACTCCCCCCCCCCGCGCCAGCCTCTGTTCCAGCCTGTCAGCTAGTGAAGTCCGTTTCCTAACCTAAGGGAGTAGGCTTTGCCTAGGAGGACAACTATTATATGTTTTAAACTGAGTTCTACTGTTCACCTACAACCCAACCTAATCTTACTGAAACTCTTGCTTTTCCTTGTTATCTTTCTTTTGCCTATCGAAGCTTTCTGTTGTAGCTGTTCTAACTGCTGTTGTGAAGCGGTCTTTCCCAGGTGTTGCTAGCTGAGTGCTATCTCTTATTATCCCTCTCTATATCTCCTTCTGAGTTGGGTTCCCTGATGGAATGTGCTACGGTATGTTGCTGTTGTTGTGATCTTGTGCTCTATCCCTCGAGTTCTTATCCGACCCAGTATGATGCCATTGGGTCGGGCTACACTTCAAGGAATCCCGGGCATACACAAAAGCAGGGCAGAGAGTCTCTAAGCAACACATAGCTTGCGCCTTCACTCGCACTAACAACTGCCAAGCTTGCTTACTTCACCCTACTTACCTATCATGTACAGTCCGTTTTAATAGCTTGGAAAGAAGACTCTTTAAACAGAAGCTGACAGTACGGATCCTAACAGCAGAGGATAGCTTCGGTCACTCGGAATACTTTCCTCCCTTCCTATACAAATGAAAGACATCACAGCAAAGGACAGGAAGACTGCTAAGCCACATACCTGCACACATCATGCATAGCAATTCCCAGACGGAAAAGATAGATACTTGACAGACAGCTACAGGCGGGCGTACTTAGCTACTAATGCTGGGAAGAGGAACCCAAGGGATACATTTGACCCCGGTAGCAGCTCATAACAACAAGAAGCAGAGAAGCAACGGGTCGAGTTACTGCGTTCCTCATCAACTAATTAATGAGAGCTTCCCCTTTTTGTTCTGTGTTGCTTTCCTGTGCCAGCTGCGGCGGGTAGTCGTTGTTGCTATTCCGAGCGGTGCTTCCTGTCTGTCATGAATGAGTATATCTGCTGATGTGCCGGAACTTGGAATAACAGTGCTAGATCTCTCCTTTGTTCTGTTTCTAGTCCTTTACTAGTCTTTCTCTTCTTTCTTCCTTCACTGAGAATATGCTGTACTCTCTCCAAGGAGGTCCAACGGAACTCGACTGAAAGGAGAGGAAGAAGACTATTTGATTATTTAATCATTCCCCTAGTCGTTCTTTTGAGAATTGCTAGTAGTTCACTCACTGCGAGAAAGAGAGAAATTGGAGATTGTGTAATATTACATCCAATCTTCCTTGAGAGCTGGAAAAATTCCATGAAGAAGAGCTCAAAGTATTCGTTCCCAGTCGGATTCTCTAATTAAGATATAGCAGTCAACCATCAAGAAATCATCAACTATTTCACCGGGGATGAGCTCTATGGCTATTCTATTAAGTAAGGATCAACTTAGGCCTTAGGCTTAAGCTAGAACTGCTCCTTCTATCACATCGGATTCTAGTAAAGAGATGGGCCTTCTCGTCTGATCTCTGCATCAACAGGAATGCGGGAAAAGCTTCTTCTCGCCCCAGAGTCCCTAGCAGCCTTAAGCCCGCTACGCCCCTTTAGTTGAACTGGTTGCTATATAGGTCAATTGAATCTTAGCCAGTTTCTTCTTACTCCTTTTGTTCTCATTCCCGGCCAACCGTGCCATGAAGAGTCGAGCAAGAGCAATCGCAGCTTTATCTCTGCCTTTGCAGCTCCCATTCCTGCCTTATAAAAGCTTCAATCTACAAAAGTAGAACTACTGATGACAGGTCTGGCCTACAACTGACTTGCTTTCAGACTTACTGGCTGAAGAGCAAAGAGATATCTATTTTACAGTAAATTCCTCTTAGAATAGCATCCCGCTCTTTATAGGTTTAGTAATGCTACCTTGAGCCCAACGAGTGTAATACCTGGAGCGAGTAATAGAGAGGACAGAAGATATAGACTTTTTCTTTCCTTTCTGGCTTGACCATGAGGCCATGACTATTCAAATCTTACAGGAAGCAACCGCTGTACCCCGCCTTCTAGCTCTTAGACTTTTAGAAAGGGGTTCCTCCGGCGCCTTGTTCCGTTAGTTTACTTTTCATTTTCAGTCTTGTAAGTTAGTTATGTCTTTCAAGGGGTATCACCATCCCCCGCACCTCTTGTTGGTGGAAGCGCGGGGCGTTGCAACCATCATCCTTGGACCCGGAATATAGAGCTCTTCCCTGGTACCTGGAGGATGGAGAAGAGAAGGCATTGTCTTTCCTTGATGGAAAACTCTATGGTATAGCTATCATTAACGGAGGAAATTCTCCTTCCACCCCCTCGATATAGTGACCTTCAATGAAGCTGGACTGCCATTTGGCACAATAGTCGACTGGAACTCCCAATCGCCTATTGTAGATTAATACTGTTTTCTTAATGAAAACATTAAGAAATCCTAACGCCAAGTAGAGCCAAATTGTAGAGGCAATTAAATAAAAAAGTAAGGCCCGATAACGGCTTCTGAATATGATAAATAGAATCTCTACTAATTCATTAATCCTCTTTTCCATAGAGGAAGTGCTTCGTTTCAGATCAATTCTTCGCAGCAATCGCTTCGAGCCACCCCCCTCACTGAACCGACTTGAATCTGAACTACGATTTTTTCCAAGTCTTACCGAAATCGGATTTCCTTTTCGTGAAGGTATCGACATTAATAGTGAAAAATCCAAATTAGAGTCCAGGTGGTGGGATTGTTGAGATTTTCCAGGAACCGTTGGAATTAAAAAAAAAAGGAAGGTTTCGAATTTGGATTCATCGAATTAAGACAAAATATGCTGAAGAAAAGCGGTATTGTCACTTCCCGTTTCGGCCGTTTCAAAAACCTTGCGAGGTCGAGAACGACGGGGAGAGTGATGCAGAATGAAACCCTTACTTAGTGCGGGGACAGGATTCGAACCTGTAATCTTCAGGTCATGAGCCTGATGAGTTGACCAATTCCTCTACCCCGCTTCTTCCCCGAGGTATTTCTTACTTCTGCTCATAAGGCTTTCAGACCTCAACTAGTGCTTTGGTTCAGAATCTGAACATAGCGCCCTTACTTAATTCATTTCGAGAAAGATCACTCCACAAAGCAGCCTTCTTCTTATATACGTATTATTCTATCAATCGATAAGCACGGGTGGGGTTCCGTTCCGTAGTCGAACTCGAGGTGAGACTGATCTCGTAGTCAGCTAGTGCGCTTATCAAAGTAAATCTGTCGTGCTTGAGGGGAGGCACGGAGTGATTTGTTCAACGGATTTCCCTTCATAAACTGACTTGATTGATGCTACGAATGAAAGCCTTTGGGATATAGCACAGAGAAAGAAGAACCTATTCTATTACAAATGCAGTTATGTACAAGGATAGGTGATAGGTTGGTCCATAGTAGAGTAGCAATGACAACTGCTACTAGGAGAGCTACCTTCTCAGACCAGGGGAGCTCAATAACTAGCGTCTGAACGCCAGAGACTATTGAAAGACCGATACCGGGATAACTAGATAGGGCAGCACTTAGACCAAGGACTTACTCAAAGAAGGGCGTTCCTAGGGACCACCCACTCCCGTTCCTTGGTTGTTGGTGTATTGGCTCTTTGGTTCCCGGTCAAAGCAGGTCGTTCACCGTGAAAGCAAGATAGGGTGAATCTGTATCGTAATAGGGGTATGAGTATAGTATATGTACAAAGAGGTAATTTACTCCTTCGACTGGTCCTTGTTTGGTTTAATGAATGATGTCCGTGAAATCAAAAAATTATAGAGGAAGATGAAATACCAGCTGATTCCCCTATTGATTAACCTCCACCCAAATATTAGCAACGCGGATAAGATCCCAGCTCCTTCTCCAACGAAAGAGATTTATTAACTAGACAGGCAAAGACATCGTCATTCTATTCTATAGCATAGGGAAGCATGGAATCGGACGCTAGCTTCTCTTAAATGGTGCTTAACACATGTAGATTCCCTGACTTTATTCATCTATGGGATTCCAACTTAAGAGAAAAACTGTCGGAGCTGCGCCCTTTCCCTTCTCGTCGACGGAAGTGAGTGTTCCTAAGGCGGGAAAAGGGAAGAATAATATTCTAAAGGTCTTTAAACTTAGAATTGTGTAAAGAATAGTTCTTTCTTTCGAAGCGAGCCCCATACCTACTACGGCCAGGAATTGATGCACAGAATCCGCATTGAAGGAATTACCGGCTTTCCTAAGCTTGGCACAGATGTAATGTAATAAGCTCTTTTCCCAGCGATAAAGAGAAAGATAATGTGCATTTTTCTTACTGACTCTTATCTAGTGCGCCTAGGACTAATTCCACTCACGGCATTAGAGGTCTTACCCGCTACCCTTTCAAAAAACTTTGTGGGATCACACCCGTCAATCTCCGATGAATCAAGTAAGGGGGGTAGAATCCGCTGCTTGTATGGATGGTATCGAATCAGCTGTAGGAGGAATATCCGCTGTGGGACTTCACAAGCTCATGCCATAAAAAGTAAGCTCTTTCGGAAGAGAAGGAGTTGCATATATTATATAAAGGCTGTTAGCAAGTCAATTCCTTTACCTAGGGAGAAGGGCCATTTCGCCTAGTAGGAGTACTAGTCTTAGCATGTTAGCAATTTGAATTGGACAGCTTTCGCTTTCTATCTAAGCTGGAATGTAGCCTTTCACTAATAGACATCGTACATCTTAGCTAGGGAAGCTTCTTTGTCTAGCTAATCTTCGGGACTGTAAGCAAAGGATGTCACTATAGCTAACCTTCCCAAGTAACAGTACCTAATTTGACCAATTTTGATTTTATAAGAAAACAAGGCGTTCCTCGACTAGCCTATTCCCAATTCCCAAGCCAACCAAACCAGGGAAGCTAGGTCCAACCATTACCCTTTTCGAGCAGCTCTTTCAACTGCCAATCAATCCCCAGAATAAAGCCAAGGTAGGGAAGGGATCGGATGGCCTGACTGGCTCAACTAATTAGTAGAGGAGGTTGCTTTAGCAACTCGACCACTCGGAAGAGGAACGAAGGTACTCAGCCTCCTGGGGCAAGTGGGAGCGACACACTGAATGAACCAACTCCAATGGAGCAGGATCAAGAAGAAGTGAAGCTACGTAAAAGTGAGCGTGGTAGAATCTCTCGTCGTCGATTTGAGATTGAGGGAGATCCGGGGAATCTTATTCTGTCACCCAAAACGACCACTCCTTCTGTCGGAAAAAGGACTTGCCCTATATTGAAATGAAATCGAAACGAATGGAACGCGACAGAGCACTCCCTATCATCAGGTAGTGCGCGCCATTCAGAACTATGATATCGTCTTCTAGTCTATTCGGCAGGTCCAAGTTGTTTTGGTCTTATAAGCTCAGGTTCTTGAGTTTTGGGAATTTCCTTCCATTGGCTGGTTCAAATTCAATACGGATGGTGCTTCCAAGAGGAACCTTTTCTTGCATGGTGCTGCAACGGGACATTCTGGTAAGTCGGGTGCTGGTGGCCTTCTCCGAGACTGTTCAGGAACATGGATCTATGGGTATACCTGCAAAATAGCTTTCTCTACGAGCCTACAAGCTTCACTTTGGTTTAGCTTCCAACTAAGGCTAAGGGAGTTGTTTCCCCGGGATTGAGTGAACGGGTTCCTCCTCCACCCGTACCACAAAAGCGCTAATTTATATCAAAAAGACCGGGAAAACGTGAATCTATCCCGAACATTTCCTAAAATACTGGATAAACTGACTCAGATCGGTCTCCCTCAATCGAGAGGCTCGCTTGCTTCACTTCAACTTCATAGAAGAGGGAAGGATCTATACACTAATAGGCGGCCTACTGGCGTACCTCGAAGTACTCCGGTATATACACCAGGGCAACTTTGAAAGACAAGTTAGCAACCGTACTGCTGGTATGAATTGAGTATTGCAGACTAGTGCTAAGCCCATAGCAACAAGACTGCTATTATCAGATAGCTAGGACTTATTATACAGCTCTTTAACACAAGGGAACGTATGGGGATATCTCAAGAGAAAGTTTCTAGTTCTGACTTTCTGCCTTAAAAGCAGATTCAAAGAGACAAGATCCAAATCCTTCAGCCTATTCACAGCGGATGAAGTAATAATAGTTTTGTACAATTAAAACTTCATACCTTTTTCTTGCTTTCTTGTTCTTAAGCCAGTTACATACTTTATTAGCCCGAGGGGTTCCTCCTTTTAGTCGAGTATGTAAACAACCTGAAACTAATGCTTTTTTCCCTTTCTAGCTTTCCACCATTAAGACTTGTTGACTTCCTACGCTATTCGATTCGCTGGCATGTCCGGTCTCATACGAAGGAAAGGTTGAATGGTCAGTCACTCATGAATTCCTTCTCTAATCACTACTGGAATATAGCTTATAGAAAGAGCAGCTTGAAGTAAGTGGCAATGCTAGAAGGGCATTTCTTTCCCGCCTACTTGAGTAGCGCGTTGGATCTATGCTTAGGCAGCTTAATCGCGACTTCATATACGTTGCCATGTCTGTATCCGACCAAAGACCTTCCTGATGTTCTTAATAGGCATTCTGAGAATAGGTTGCTGGCGTAGCTTCTGTTCCTATGGTTGAATGTGTAGGGATGGAGTACCTGCCGGGGAAGCCTGTCGTAGACGGCTGGCAGGTACGACTGAGTGGCTAGCCGGGCTGCTTCTTCTGCGCATTACTCAAGATTCTTCCTGAATCAACGAGTAGCCATCAGCTGAGAAAGATTGATACCAAGTCGGAGCGTATCCCGTTCGAGGGTCCACCTATTCGGTGTCCAGTACGAGAGTCAATTCCCGGGAAAGCTCAATAACTGTATTTTAGAGTACAAGTCAGACGATGCAAACGCAACGCT